GCTAGTGTAGCTTAATGCAAAGCATAGCACTGAAAATGCTAAGATAAATTTTAAAAACTTTCACAAGCACTGAAGGTTTGGTCCTGGCCTCAGTATTAATTTTAACCAAATTTACACATGCAAGTTTCAGCATTCCGGTGAGAACGCCCTAATCATGCCCTTATTTGTTTAGGAGCTGGTATCAGGCATATACAGTGTGTATTACCCATGACACCTCGCTTAACCACACCCCCAAGGGAATTCAGCAGTGATAGACATTGAATAATAAGCGTAAGCTTGAATCAGTTAAAGTTAAAAGAGTTGGTTAATCTCGTGCCAGCCACCGCGGTTATACGAGTAACTCACATTAATACTTCACGGCGTAAAGGGTGATTAAAAGTTTCTAAAAAGTACTAAAGTTATGACCTTATAAAGCTGTCATACGCACCCATAAAAGGAATAATACACCTACGAAAGTAACTCTAACTATATAGAGCTTTTGACCTCACGACAGTTAAGACACAAACTAGGATTAGATACCCTACTATGCTTAACCATAAATAGACCTTTATCACTACTTACTTTGTTTAAGTCCGCCTGAGAACTACAAGCGCTAGCTTAAAACCCAAAGGACTTGGCGGTGCCCCAGACCCCCCTAGAGGAGCCTGTTCTATAACCGATAATCCACGTTAAACCTTACCACTCCTTGCTTTTACCGCCTATATACCGCCGTCGTCAGCTCACCCCATGAGGGTATAAAAGTAAGCACAATGGACTTTCTCCAAAACGTCAGGTCGAGGTGTAGCGAATGAAGTGGAAAGAAATGGGCTACATTTTCTCTCAAGAAAACACGGACAGTAGAATGAAAAATCACTTATAAGGTGGATTTAGCAGTAAGAAAAACTTAGGATATTTTTCTGAAACCGGCTCTGAGGCGCGCACACACCGCCCGTCACTCTCCTCAACCTATTACCACCCTATTTTATAAATAAAATTTTACCACAAGAGGAGGCAAGTCGTAACATGGTAAGTGTACTGGAAAGTGTACTTGGAATAATCAAAATATAGCTAAATTAGTAAAGCACCTCCCTTACACCGAGGAAATACCCGTGCAACTCGAGTTATCTTGAACCTTAAAACTAGCCTAACCACCATTAATTAGCTTCAATATTACTAATAAACCATTTTAATATTTTTATACTTAAAACATTTTCATACTCCTAGTATAGGTGATAGAACAGAAATACTTAGCGCCATAGAAAAAGTACCGCAAGGGAAAGCTGAAAAAGAACTGAAACAAATCATTAAAGTACTAAAAAGCAAAGATTCACCCCTGTACCTTTTGCATCATGATTTAGTAAGAACAAGCGGGCAAAAAGACCTTAAGTCCGCCTTCCCGAAACTAGACGAGCTACTTCGGAGCAGCATACTAGAGCCAACCCGTCTCTGTGGCAAAAGAGTGGGAAGACTCCCGAGTAGAGGTGATAAGCCTACCGAGCCTAGTGATAGCTGGTTACCCAAAAAAAGAACTTAAATTCTGCAATAATTCTCCAACCCATCAACTAAGATTATCTAAATAAGGTGACTTGTAAGAATTATTAGTTATTTAAAAGAGGTACAACTCTTTTGAATTAAGAAACAACTTTATTAGGAGGGTAATGATCATATTTTTTAAGGACCCCACCCCAGTAGGCCTAAAAGCAGCCATCTGCCTAGCAAGCGTCACAGCTCCAGCCCTCAACTAACCAATAATTCCGATACATTCTCCAAACCCCCTAACCAATATTGGGTTTTTTTATTATACTTAATAAAAGAACTTATACTAAAATGAGTAATTAGAGGATTAACCTCTCCAGAACACCCGTGTAAGTCAGAAAGAATTGAATCACTGATTATTAACCGACACCAACCTGAGGTTATAATATTAACAATAATAAACTAGAAAAACACATTTATTACATCGTTAACCCTACACAGGAGTGTCCATAGGAAAGATTAAAAGAAAATAAAGGAACTCGGCAAACACAAACTCCGCCTGTTTACCAAAAACATCGCCTCTTGCAAACTCTGTATAAGAGGTCCCGCCTGCCCTGTGACATTGTTTAACGGCCGCGGTATTATGACCGTGCGAAGGTAGCGTAATCACTTGTCTTTTAATTGAAGACCTGTATGAAAGGCATCACGAGAGTTTACCTGTCTCTATTTTCCAATCAATGAAATTGATTTCCCCGTGCAGAAGCGGGGATAACACCATAAGACGAGAAGACCCTATGGAGCTTTAAACACTTAAGTTATTATCTAACCAATAATTAATCTAAAGACTTAACCTACCATAATGATAGCCTAACTTAACGTTTTCGGTTGGGGCGACCAAGGAGTAAAATAAAACCTCCTTATCGATTGAGTATTTTTACTTAAAAATTAGAACGACAGTTCTGATTAATAGAATATCTAACGAATAATGACCCAGGACTAAATCCTGATCAATGAACCAAGTTACCCTAGGGATAACAGCGCAATCCTTTCTAAGAGTCCATATCGCCGAAAGGGTTTACGACCTCGATGTTGGATCAGGACATCCTAATGGTGCAACCGCTATTAAGGGTTCGTTTGTTCAACGATTAATAGTCCTACGTGATCTGAGTTCAGACCGGAGTAATCCAGGTCAGTTTCTATCTATGTAGATATTTTCCCTAGTACGAAAGGACCGGGAAAATGAAGCCTATGCCCCAGGCACGCTTCTCCCTCATCTGTTGAAGACAACTAAAACAGTAAAGAGGGGTTAACCTTCTACTAAAAATTATAGTCAGTTAAGGTGGCAGAGCCTGGTAATTGCAAAAGACCTAAACTCTTTAATCCAGAGGTTCAACTCCTCTCCTTAGCCATGTTAAAAACTATTATTACTCAAATCATTCATCCCCTAACCTACATCATTCCAGTACTACTAGCCACAGCATTCTTAACCCTTGTAGAACGGAAAATCCTGGGCTATATACAGCTTCGTAAAGGCCCTAATGTAGTAGGACCCTACGGCCTCCTCCAACCCATCGCTGACGGATTAAAACTCTTCACTAAAGAACCCATCCGCCCCTCACATTCATCCCATTTTCTTTTCCTAATCACACCCACCGCTGCCCTAACCCTAGCTCTACTTATGTGAATACCTCTGCCACTACCCCACTCCATCCTCAATCTTAACCTAGGTTTATTATTTATCTTGGCCGTCTCCAGCCTAACCGTTTACACCACCCTGGGCTCAGGCTGAGCCTCTAATTCTAAATACGCACTAATAGGAGCACTACGCGCTGTGGCACAAACTATCTCCTATGAAGTTACCCTAGGCCTAATCCTATTATCCTTGGTCATCATAGCCGGGGGCTTCACACTACACACATTTAATTTTACACAAGAAACAATCTGGCTTCTCATCCCCGCCTGACCACTCGCTATAATATGATACATTTCAACCTTAGCAGAGACCAACCGAGCCCCATTTGACCTAACAGAAGGCGAATCAGAATTAGTATCCGGATTTAATATCGAATACGCAGGAGGACCTTTCGCTCTATTCTTTCTAGCCGAATACTCTAATATTTTAATAATGAATACACTATCCGTCATTCTCTTCATAGGCATCTCTTATAACCCCTCATTCCCACAAATTTCTACACTCAGCCTTATAATTAAAGCAACCATGTTAACTTTACTGTTTTTATGAATTCGTGCCTCCTACCCGCGATTCCGCTATGACCAACTCATACACTTAGTATGAAAAAACTTCTTGCCCCTTACATTAGCCCTTATTTTATGACACATCACTTTACCAACCTCCATAGCAAGCCTCCCCCCCCTCACCTAAGGAAATGTGCCTGAATTAAAGGATCACTTTGATAGAGTGAAACATGAATGTTAAAATCATTCCACTTCCTTAGAAAAGTAGGGCTCGAACCTACCCCCTAGAGATCAAAACTCTATGTACTTCCTATTATACTACTTCCTAAAGTAAAGTCAGCTAATTAAGCTTTTGGGCCCATACCCCTACCATGTTGGTTAAAATCCTTCCTCTACTAATGAACCCCCTCGTATTATCAATCCTTATCCTCAGCCTAGGCTTAGGCACTACAATCACATTTATAGGCTCCCACTGACTCTTAATTTGAATAGGCTTAGAAATTAATACTATAGCCATCATCCCATTAATAATTCATCAACAACACCCACGTGCAGTAGAAGCCACTACCAAGTACTTCCTCACACAAGCCACAGCTTCTGCACTTCTCCTGTTCGCAGGAATAACAAATGCCTGAACTACAGGACAATGGAACATTACCGACATGCTTTCACCAACCTCCGCCACACTAATAACACTAGCCCTAGCCCTAAAAATTGGCCTAGTACCTATGCACTTCTGACTCCCAGAGGTCCTACAAGGATTAAACTTAACCACAGGACTCATCCTCTCAACATGACAAAAACTAGCCCCATTTGCCATTCTCCTCCAACTTTACCCCCTCCTCAACCCAAATATCCTTATAACCCTGGGGGTTCTCTCTATTATCATCGGCGGATGAAGTGGACTTAATCAAACACAACTACGAAAAATTCTAGCATACTCATCAATTGCTCACCTAGGATGAATAATTACTATTCTCCACTTTGCCCCTAACCTGGCACTTCTTAACCTAGCCCTCTACATTATTATAACCACCTCAATATTTCTACTATTTAATATACTCAACTCAACAAAAATCAACTCGATCTCAGTCTCCGCTACAAAATCACCCCTACTCTCAATCGTATCACTAGCTATCCTACTCTCCCTGGGAGGCCTGCCCCCCCTCTCAGGATTTATACCCAAATGACTCATCTTACAAGAATTAACCAAGCAAGACCTACTAATCCCAGCCACTATTATAGCCTTAGCAACTCTCCTCAGCCTATTCTTTTACTTACGTCTCTGCTACGCTATTACTCTAACCATCTCCCCTACCCCAATCTTCTTCATAACCTCATGACGTGCAAAAATTACTCAAACAAACATCTTACTTACTATCACCACTTCCCTATCCATTTTCCTCCTCCCACTAACCCCAACATTACTAACACTATTTACGTAAGAAATTTAGGTTAATAAGACCAAAAGCCTTCAAAGCTTTCAGTAAGAGTTCAAATCTCTTAACTTCTGATAAGACTTGCAAGACTCTATCTCACATCCTCTGAATGCAACCCAGATGATTTAATTAAACTAAAGTCTTCTAGATAAACAGGCCTCGATCCTGCAACATCTTAATTAACAGCTAAGCGTTCAAACCACCGAACTTTTATCTAGGCTTCTCCCGCCGTAGGGTAAAAGGCGGGAGAAGCCCCGGGAGAGCCTTTCATCTCCGTCTCAGGATTTGCAATCTTGTGTAAACTTTACTACGGGACTTGGTAAGAAGGGGACTCTAACCTCTCTTCGCGGGACTACAGGCCGCCGCTTAACTCTCAGCCATCTTACCTGTGGCAATTAATCGCTGATTATTCTCTACTAATCACAAAGATATCGGCACCCTCTATTTAATTTTTGGTGCCTGAGCAGGCATAGTCGGAACTGGTTTAAGTCTCTTAATTCGAGCAGAACTAAGCCAACCTGGATCACTTCTGGGTGATGATCAAATTTATAATGTCATTGTTACAGCCCATGCCTTTGTAATAATCTTTTTTATAGTAATACCAATCATAATCGGGGGGTTTGGTAACTGACTTGTCCCCTTAATGATCGGTTCTCCAGACATAGCCTTTCCACGCATAAACAATATAAGCTTTTGACTCTTACCCCCCTCATTTCTTCTTCTCCTGGCCTCCGCTGGGGTTGAAGCCGGAGCTGGGACAGGCTGGACCGTCTACCCCCCGCTAGCAGGAAATCTAGCCCATGCAGGAGCCTCCGTGGACTTAACAATTTTTTCTCTTCACCTGGCAGGTATCTCCTCCATCCTAGCCTCTATTAACTTCATCACCACAATCATTAACATAAAACCACCAGCAATCTCTCAGTACCAAACACCTTTATTCGTGTGATCTATCCTTGTCACAACTGTCTTACTTCTTATAGCCCTCCCAGTTCTAGCAGCTGGCATTACCATACTACTCACAGATCGTAACCTCAATACAACATTCTTCGACCCGGCAGGAGGGGGAGACCCTATTCTTTACCAACATCTATTCTGATTCTTTGGTCACCCTGAAGTATATATTCTAATCTTACCCGGATTTGGAATAATCTCACATGTAGTTGCTTATTACTCTGGTAAAAAAGAACCATTCGGCTACATGGGCATAGTCTGAGCAATAATAGCCATCGGCCTTTTAGGCTTCATCGTCTGAGCACATCACATATTTACAGTCGGAATAGATGTTGACACACGAGCATATTTTACATCAGCCACAATAATTATTGCCATTCCAACAGGTGTTAAAGTCTTCAGCTGACTAGCCACCCTTCATGGCGGCTCTATTAAATGAGAAACACCACTACTTTGAGCATTGGGCTTTATTTTCCTATTTACAGTTGGGGGGCTGACAGGAATTGTCTTAGCCAATTCTTCACTTGATATTGTACTCCATGACACCTATTATGTTGTAGCCCACTTCCATTACGTTCTCTCAATGGGGGCAGTATTCGCTATTATAGCCGGTTTTGTCCACTGATTCCCGCTATTTACAGGATATACACTCCACTCCACATGAACAAAAATTCAATTCCTAATTATATTCATCGGGGTAAATTTAACCTTCTTTCCCCAACATTTCCTAGGTCTAGCAGGCATACCACGACGCTACTCAGATTACCCAGATGCTTACACCCTCTGAAATGTAGTATCCTCTATCGGATCCATAATCTCACTAGTCGCCGTTATCATTTTATTATTTATTATTTGGGAAGCATTTGCCTCAAAACGTGAAGTTCTATCTATTGAACTTTCCAATACTAATGTGGAATGACTTCATGGCTGCCCTCCTCCATATCACACCTACGAAGAGCCGGCTTTCGTACAAGTTCAACAGCCCACTTATTAACAAGAAAGGAAGGAATTGAACCCCCATAAGCTGGTTTCAAGCCAACCACATCACCACTCTGTCACTTTCTTGAGACTCTAGTAAATCAATTACATCACCTTGTCAAGGTGAAATTGTGGGTTAAACTCCCACGAATCTTAAATTAATGGCACACCCAGCACAATTAGGATTTCAAGACGCAGCCTCCCCTATTATAGAAGAACTTCTCCACTTCCATGACCACACATTAATAATCGTATTTCTTATTAGCACATTAGTTCTCTATATTATTGTAGCAATAGTAACCACTAAATTAACTAATAAGTACATCTTAGACTCACAAGAAATTGAAATTGTTTGAACCATCTTACCCGCTATTATCCTTATTATAATTGCACTACCATCACTACGGATCCTTTACCTAATAGACGAAATTAATGATCCACACATTACAATTAAAGCACTAGGCCATCAATGATACTGAAGCTACGAATATACAGATTATGAAAATTTGGAGTTTGACTCCTACATAATCCAAACTGAAGACCTATACCCAGGACAATTCCGGCTCCTAGAAACAGACCACCGTATGGTTGTCCCAATAGAATCCCCCATTCGAGTTCTAGTGACCGCAGAAGATGTCCTTCACTCCTGAGCTATCCCAGCACTTGGGGTAAAAATAGATGCAGTACCAGGGCGCCTTAATCAGGCCGCCTTTATCATCTCTCGACCTGGTGTTTATTATGGACAATGTTCAGAAATCTGTGGTGCTAACCACAGCTTTATACCAATCGTAGTTGAAGCAGTACCCCTAGAACACTTTGAAAATTGATCTTCATTAATACTAGAAGAAGTCTCATTGAGAAGCTAACAGGGTTCAGCATTAGCCTTTTAAGCTAAATATTGGTGACTCCCAACCACCCTTAATGACATGCCTCAACTCAACCTCAGTCCCTGATTTTTAATCTTCTTATTTTCCTGATTATTCTTCCTGATTGTTTTACCGCACAAACTAACATCCTACTTATTTAATTATGACCCAACCCCAAAAAATACTGAAAAACAAAAACCAGAACCCTGAAACTGACCATGATCCTAAACTTTTTTGATCAATTTTTAAGCCCCTCACTCATAGGCCTGCCCTTGATTGCCCTGGCAATTATTATGCCAGCAGTAATCTTTCAAACCCCCTCAAACCGATGACTTAACAACCGCCTCATCACCCTACAAACATGGTTTATTAACCGATTTACGCACCAACTCCTGCAACCCCTCAACCTAGGAGGGCACAAATGAGCTATTATCCTCACAGCACTTATGCTCTTCCTAATTACTATTAATCTTCTAGGACTTCTCCCCTATACATTTACACCAACAACCCAACTCTCATTAAATATAGCTTTTGCCCTACCCCTATGACTAACAACAGTCTTAATTGGCATGCTAAACCAACCAACCATTGCCCTAGGCCATCTCCTCCCAGAAGGCACGCCAACCCCTTTAATCCCGGTCCTAATTATTATCGAAACCATTAGCCTGTTTATTCGACCTCTTGCCCTAGGAGTTCGACTCACAGCTAACCTCACAGCAGGCCACTTATTAATACAACTGATTGCAACAGCAGCCTTTGTATTAATTTCTACCATACCTGCAGTAGCAATTCTAACTTCTATAGTACTATTTCTACTTACCCTGTTAGAAGTCGCCGTAGCTATGATTCAAGCCTACGTATTTGTTCTTCTATTAAGCCTCTACCTACAAGAAAACGTTTAATAATGGCCCACCAAGCACACGCATACCACATAGTTGACCCAAGCCCATGACCATTAACAGGAGCCATTGCTGCCCTCCTTATAACATCTGGCCTAGCCGTTTGATTTCATTTTCACACCATGTCACTTCTCCTCCTAGGATTAATTCTTCTTACTCTTACAGTTATTCAATGATGACGAGACATTATCCGAGAAGGAACATTTCAAGGTCATCACACCCCACCAGTACAAAAAGGCCTACGCTACGGCATGATCCTCTTTATCACATCCGAAGTATTCTTCTTCCTCGGATTTTTCTGAGCATTTTATCACGCCAGCCTAGCCCCCACCCCTGAGCTAGGAGGTTGCTGACCCCCTACAGGAATTATACCCCTGGACCCATTTGAAGTCCCACTACTCAATACCGCTGTCCTACTGGCTTCCGGGGTCACAGTCACCTGAGCACATCATAGTATAATAGAGGGTAATCGAAAAGAAGCCATCCAAGCCCTCACACTCACAGTTCTCTTGGGTTTCTACTTTACAGCTCTTCAAGCCATAGAATATTACGAAGCCCCATTCACTATCGCCGACGGGGTCTACGGAACAACCTTCTTTGTAGCAACAGGCTTCCACGGACTCCACGTGATCATTGGCTCTACATTCCTCTTAGTCTGCTTACTACGCCAAATCCTCTTCCACTTCACATCAGAACACCACTTTGGCTTCGAAGCCGCTGCATGATACTGACACTTTGTCGACGTAGTATGATTATTCCTCTATGTATCAATTTATTGATGAGGCTCATAATACTTTTCTAGTATAAACTAGTACAAATGACTTCCAATCATTCAATCTTGGTTAGATTCCAAGGAGAAGTAATGAACCTCATTACATTATCTATCGCCATTCCCGCCCTCATTTCCCTAATCCTAGCTTTCATCGCATTTTGGCTGCCGGCTCTTAACCCAGACAGTGAAAAATTGTCACCTTACGAGTGCGGATTTGACCCCCTAGGTTCTGCACGCCTCCCATTCTCCCTCCGATTCTTTCTAGTGGCAATTCTCTTCTTACTATTTGACTTAGAAATTGCCCTACTCCTTCCACTACCCTGAGGAGACCAACTATGCACCCCACTTACCACCACCCTCTGGGCCTCCATTATTATTATTCTACTCACACTAGGCCTTGTTTATGAATGACTCCAAGGGGGTCTTGAATGAGCAGAATAGACACTTAGTCCAAAAAAGACCATTAATTTCGACTTAATAAATTATGGTGAAACCCCATAAGTGTCTTATGACTCCTATCTACTTCACAATCACATCAGCATTTATTCTTGGCCTCACAGGATTAGCTTTTAATCGCTCACATCTATTATCCGCCCTTATCTGCCTTGAAGGGATAATGCTTTCCCTATTCATCGCAATCGCTATCTGATCTATAGTAATAAGTTCCCCCTCTTTAGCCTTGGCACCTATAATTCTACTAACATTCTCAGCCTGTGAAGCAAGTTCTGGTCTGGCCCTCCTTGTAGCCGCCACTCGCACCCACGGAACTGACCACCTTAATAACCTTAACCTCCTACAATGTTAAAAATCCTCATCCCTACCCTCCTATTGTTTCCCATCTCATGGGTCGCACCTAAAAAATGGTTATGAACTTCAACTATCTCCAACAGCCTCTTAATTGCCGCACTAAGTCTCACCTGATTTAAATGAGATTTCGAAATAGGTTGAAATTACTCTAACCTATTTCTCGGCGTTGACCCTCTTTCCGCCCCTCTACTTACACTTACATGCTGACTCCTGCCCCTCATACTCCTAGCCAGCCTTAAACATTTAACCGCTGAGCCCCACAAACGACAACAAATCTATATCTCTCTTCTAGTAACCCTCCAAGCATTACTAATTATAGCATTCAGCGCAACAGAAATAATCCTATTTTATGTAATATTTGAAGCCACACTTATCCCCACCCTTATTATCATTACACGATGAGGGAACCAAACTGAACGCCTTAATGCCGGCATTTACTTTTTATTTTACACCCTTGCAGGCTCCTTACCCCTATTAATTGCCCTACTTGTTCTACAAAAAGACCTAGGCACCCTATCCATACTCATTTTACAGTACCCAAACACCTCCAACCTCCACTCCTGAGCCAATAAATTCTGATGGGCTGCCTGCCTAATTGCCTTCTTAGTAAAAATACCCCTCTACGGAGTCCATCTTTGACTTCCTAAGGCCCACGTAGAGGCCCCAATTGCCGGCTCCATAATCTTAGCTGCAGTCCTACTCAAACTAGGCGGCTACGGCATAATACGAATTATTGTTATACTCGACCCCATCACAAAAGAGATAGCCTACCCCTTCCTTATCCTAGCAGTCTGAGGTATCATCATAACCAGCTCTATCTGTCTACGACAGACAGATCTTAAATCCTTAATTGCCTACTCGTCAGTGAGCCACATAGGCCTTGTAGCAGCAGCCATCCTGATTCAAACCCCATGAAGCTTCGCAGGCGCCACGGCCCTTATAATTGCCCACGGCTTAGTCTCATCCATACTCTTCTGCCTAGCCAACACTAACTATGAACGCATTCATAGCCGAACACTCCTACTGGCCCGAGGTACCCAAATCATTTTACCGCTTATAGGCACATCATGATTCCTAGCTAACTTAGCTAACCTCGCCTTACCTCCCAGCCCCAACCTCATAGGAGAACTACTCATTATTTCCTCCCTATTTAAATGGTCAAACTGAACAATTATCTTAACAGGGATAGGAGTTCTATTAACAGCATCCTACTCACTATATATGTTCCTAATAACACAACGAGGCCCCACACCTCAACATTTACTCTTTTTAACACCATCCCACACACGAGAACACCTCCTTATGTACCTCCACCTTCTTCCCACAATCCTCCTCATCACCAAACCTGAGCTCATCCTAGGATGAACATTTTGTGTCTATAGTTTAATTAAAACGTTAGATTGTGATTCTAAAAATAAAAGTTAAAATCTTTTTACTCACCAAGAGAGGTCCGGGACAAAAAGAACTGCTAATTCTTTTACTCATGGTTCAACTCCATGGCTCACTTGAGCTTTTGAAAGATAATAGTCATCTATTGGTCTTAGGAACCAAAAACTCTTGGTGCAACTCCAAGCAATAGCCATGAACTCAATTATCTTTAACTCTTCATTCCTCTTAATTTTCATCACCCTTCTCTACCCTCTACTCCTATCTATCGCCTCACCCCAAGAAACCGCCAACCCTAACTGAGCATCCACTCATGTTAAAACAGCTGTTAAGCTCTCGTTCTTTATTAGCCTAATCCCACTATTCTTATTCCTTGACCAAGGCGTAGAATCTATCACAACCCATTGAAATTGAATTAGTTTAGGCCCTATAAATATTAACATAAGCTTTAAATTTGACCTTTACTCCATCATCTTCACACCCGTAGCCCTCTACGTCACATGATCTATTCTAGAATTTGCACTCTGATATATAAACACAGATCCAAACTTCAACCGCTTCTTTAAATACCTCCTACTTTTTCTTATAACAATAGTTATCCTCATCACTGCTAACAACTTATTCCAATTATTTATTGGCTGAGAAGGGGTCGGGATCATATCATTCCTCCTCATCGGCTGATGATATAGCCGAGCAGACGCCAACACCGCAGCTCTCCAAGCAGTAATTTATAACCGCATCGGGGATATTGGACTTATTCTAAGCATAGCCTGACTGGCTATAAATCTCAACTCTTGAGAAACTCAACAAATATTTATTTTATCTAAAAATATGGATTTAACTTTACCCTTACTAGGCCTAGTACTAGCTGCTGCCGGGAAATCAGCACAATTCGGCCTCCACCCATGGCTGCCATCAGCCATGGAGGGGCCGACGCCAGTCTCCGCCCTACTTCACTCCAGCACAATAGTCGTGGCCGGTGTATTTCTCCTAATCCGACTTCATCCCCTAATTCAAGATAATCAGCTAATCTTATCAGCTTGCCTATGCTTAGGTGCATTAACAACTCTATTTACAGCTACCTGTGCCCTCACCCAAAACGATATCAAAAAGATCGTAGCCTTCTCCACATCCAGCCAATTAGGCCTCATAATAGTGACAATTGGCCTAAATCAGCCCCAATTAGCCTTCCTTCATATCTGCACCCACGCCTTCTTCAAGGCCATACTTTTTCTTTGTTCCGGCTCCATTATTCACAGCTTAGACAATGAACAAGATATTCGAAAAATAGGGGGACTCCACAAACTTCTACCATTCACTGCTTCATCCCTTACAGTAGGCAGTTTGGCCCTAACAGGTATGCCCTTCCTATCCGGCTTCTTTTCAAAAGATGCCATCATTGAAGCCATGAACACATCTAACCTAAACGCCTGAGCCCTAACCATAACTCTACTAGCTACTTCCTTTACTGCTATCTACAGCCTTCGACTTGTCTTCTTCACATTAATAAACTCCCCACGATTTATCCCATTAATACCCATCAATGAAAATAACCCCATAGTATTAAAACCCATCAAACGCCTGGCTTACGGAAGTATTTTAGCCGGCTTCATTATTACCCTTAACATAACACCGTCCAAAACACAAATTTTAACAATACCACCCGCCCTTAAACTCTCCGCCCTATTAGTAACAATTATTGGATTACTCCTAGCCCTAGAACTCACCAACCTCACTAAACAGCAATTTAAAATTCACCCAACTTTACCCACCCACAATTTCTCCAACATACTAGGCTACTTTCCATCAATCTGCCACCGTCTTTACCCACAAATTAACCTTCACTGGGCTCAAACCATCTCCACCCACCTGATTGACCTAACATGAAATGAAAAAATAGGACCAAAAAATAAACTGATCCAACAAACATCCGTAATCAAATTATTTACACTCCCCCACCAAGGCTTCATTAAAATTTACCTTATAATCTTCTTCCTCACTCTCACCCTCGCCACCTTAATTATAATTTAAACCACACGCAGCGTCCCTCAAGAGATACCACGAGTTAATTCTAGCACAACAAATAGGGCCAAAAGCAGTATCCACCCACTTAATATTAATAAACAACCCCCATAAGAATATAACAGAGCCACACCACTAAAATCCCCCCGAACTACCTCTAAACCATTAACCTCATCACCCCCAAATCACCCCCACCCTCACCCCCCCACAAAATGTTTATTAACATACATTAACCCCCCAACATAAAATAAAATATAAACCAACACCGACCAGTCCCCTCACGACTCGGGATAAGGCTCTGCAACAAGCGCCGCAGTATAAGCAAACACAACCAACATCCCCCCTAAATAAATTAAAAATAAAACTAAAGATAAAAAAGAACTTCCAGAACTTACTAATAGACCACACCCTACGCCAGCAGAAATTACTAGACCAAGAGCAGCATAATAAGGAGAAGGATTTGAAGCCACTGCCACCAAACCTATAATAAAACCCAACATTATAATAAATACTAAATAAATCATAAATTCCCACTTAGACTCTAACTAAGACCAATAGTCTGAAAAACTACCGTTGTTATTCAACTACAAGAACCTAATGACCACAAATATTCGAAAAACCCACCCATTATTTAAAATCGTTAATAGCTCACTCATCGACCTCCCAGCCCCAGCCAATATCTCAATTTGATGAAACTATGGCTCTCTCCTTGGACTTTGCCTTATTATCCAAATCCTCACTGGCCTCTTCCTAGCCATACACTACACCCCAGATATCTCCTCCGCTTTTTCCTCAGTTATTCACATCTCTCGAGACGTAAATTACGGATGACTAATCCGTAACATTCATGCCAATGGGGCCTCACTCTTCTTCATCTGCATTTATATTCACATTGCCCGTGGATTCTACTACGGATCATACCTTAACAAAGAGACATGAAATATTGGAGTCATCCTATTATTTTTATTAATAGCCACAGCCTTTGTGGGTTACGTCCTACCCTGAGGACAAATATCATTTTGAGGGGCCACAGTCATCACTAACCTGCTCTCAGCCTTCCCATATATTGGCAACATCTTAGTTGAATGGATTTGAGGGGGCTTCTCAGTTGATAATGCTACACTAACTCGATTCTTTGCCTTCCATTTCTTATTTCCCTTCCTAATCGTCGCACTCACCCTACTCCATCTTATTTTCCTACATGAAATGGGCTCTAATAACCCCACTGGACTTAACTCTAACACAGACAAAATCCCCTTTCACCCCTACTTCTCCTACAAAGACCTCCTAGGCTTCTTCATCTTAGTCCTCCTGCTAACCTTTCTTGCCCTCTTTACACCCAACTTACTAGGGGACACAGAAAACTTCATCCCAGCCGACCCTCTACTTACACCCCCCCACATCAAGCCAGAATGATACTTCCTATTTGCCTATGCCATCCTCCGCTCCATCCCAAACAAACTGGGGGGCGTCCTGGCTCTCTTATTTTCTATCCTCATCCTTATACTGGTCCCCATATTACACACATCCAAACAACGAAGTGCCACATTTCGACCAATCACCCAAATCCTATTCTGAACACTACTCACAAACACCATTATCTTAACATGAATCGGGGGCCAACCAGTAGAACAACCATTTATCATCATTGGACAAACGGCCTCAATTGTCTATTTTCTCTTATTTCTCATCCTTATTCCCCTTGCCGGCTGGTGAGAGAATAAGATTTTAAACCTTTAATGTGTTATGGTAGCCTAAGAATTAAGGCATTGGTCTTGTAAACCAAAAATTGGAGGTGAAATGCCTCCCCAAAACAAACTGTATTCAGGAAAGAGAGGGTTGAACTCCCATCCTTGGCTCCCAAAGCCAAGATTCTGCTTAAACCATCTCCTGAAAAACATCAGTATTTTCTGGTCGCCAATTTTGGCCTAGTTAGTCAGATATATACATAATATTATTAAGTCCACATATATATAATATGTACATAATACAGTACTATGTATAATACTCATTCATCGACTGTCAGCTATTTCATTACATACTATGTATAATACTCATTAGTAAATGTCCAACTATTACATTATATATAATTTTTAACCCACATTTTTCTAATATCCGAAGAATCATAGCTAACTGTCAAGGCAACCTCCTCACTTTCTTCTTAACCGTTAGACTAAAACACACGTCCCTAAACTAACAGTATATTAATTTCAGTTAACGGTCACGGCTGGCGAGAACCGACCAATACCCTAATATAGCCACCTTTGCACGGTTTGTGGTACGGAACTCGATTCATCCCCTAAGCTTGCTCAAATGCTCGCATTTGGCACCCTTAAGAAGCTTACGTCTCTTAATCGCGTCATTTTGCCTGCCCTCTAGCTCCCTTGGTTGTCATTCTACTCTTAATCGTCTCAAGATTTCTAGACCGCCCAGTTTTTTTGGGGGAATGAGACCGTTACTAACCCTCCAGACTTCTCTGTCGGGTTGCGGCCGGAACATCAAGTTAGACTTGTCCTATCCTCAACATAGTAATGTGAAACCTCGCTACTTCTATCATTCGCTGGGCTTCTACTTGTCAAAATAAGGTAATACTCACATGGCTAAGGCCCATTATGAAATTTAACTCTCATCCATAGATATGAATAATTGGATATAAATTTAATAAAGACATTTTATTAAACCTCATACTATTAAGAAATTAATATTTGATTAATGGGAAAAACTAAGATTTTTTAACCACAAACATCTATATATAGGCATAAATATATTATATAGGTGCCCCCGGGTTGGGAAAAAAAAAAAAAAAGCCAATACATTTTTTGGGAAAAACCCCCCTCCCCCTAATATACATAGCTATCTCGAAAAACCCCTAAAACGAGGGCTAAATGTATATTGGCTCTACAATGACATGTGTGAAATTTCGTCATATATATAGTGTGACACTATCACAT